AAAGTGAAGCTGATTTTTGTTTTTTAACGGCTTTGGGATTGGAAACTGAAATGCCCTTTGGTTCTCCCCGAAAACGGCGTTCCTTTTTTGAACCCATTTTTAAAGAATTAAAAAAAAAAATTATAAAATTGAAAACTAAGTCTTTTATAGTTTTAAGGGTTTTCAAAGAAGGAAAAATAAAAGAACTTTCAAAAATAAACTTGAGAGAAATCGATGAATTGGTTGAAACTCAAAAAAATTCGATACTCAGTAATCAGAAGATTCACGAATCGTCTATTGAAATTCTATCTATGGATTGGCCAAATTTCTCCCGGACCGAAAAAAAAATGACAGATCTGACTAATAGAACAAGCAGAATACGAAATCAAATATATAAAATTACAAAAGAAAATCAAAAAGTATCGCTAACTCAAGAAACAAATATTAGTTCGAACAAAACAACTTATTCTGCTAAAATATTAGACTCATCAAAAAAGATTTGGCAGATATTCAAAAAAAGAAATACTCGATTAACCCGTAAATCCTATTTTTATCTAAAATTTTTTATTGAAAAGCTATACAGAAATTTTTTTCTATCTACCCTTACTATTCCAAGAATCAATGCAAAACTTTTTAGTGAATCAACAAGAAAAAAAATGAAAATTATTGAGAAAAACATTCACAATAATGAAGAAAATCCGGAAATAATTAATAAAACAAATCAAAATAGAATTCACTTTATTTCGACTGTCAAAAAATCACTTTCGAAGATTAGTAATAAGAATTCAAAGATTTCTTGTAATTTATCGTCTTTTTCACAATCCCAAGCGTATGTATTTTACAAATTGTTACAAGCCCCAATTTTTAACTTTTCTAATTTAAGACCTGTTCTTCAATATCACGGAACATCTCTATTTCTTAAGAATGAAATAAAGGATTTTTTTGAAAAACACGGAATATTTAATTACCAATTAAGACATAAACCTTTTTGGAATTTTGGAAGGAATCCATGGAAAAACTGGTTAAGCGGTCATTCTCAATATGATTTCTCTCGGATTAAATGGGCTAAATTAGTACGACAAGAATGGCGAAATAAAGCCAATCAACACTGTAGGGCTCAAAATCAAAATTTAACTAAAAGAGATTCATATGAAAAAAACGGATTAACTCATTGCGAAAAACAACATTTTTTTGAAGCAGACTCATTACGTAATCAAAAATCGAATTTTAAAAAACACTATAGATATGATCTTTTATCATATAAATTGATTAATTATGAAGATAAGAAAGACTCATATATTGATAGATTACTAGGCCAAGTAAATAATAAAGAAGAGTATTATTATAATTACAATATAAAGAAAGGAAAATTATTTGCTATGCTGGGAGGTATCCTTATCAATAATTATCTAGGAGAAGATGATATTATGGATATGGAAAAATTCTTGTATAGAAAATATTTTGATTGGAGAATTCTTACTTTTTGTCTTAAAAATAAGGTCAATATTGAAGCCTGGGTTGATATGTATACTGGTACCAGCAGTAATCAAAATACTAAGATTAGGTCCGATAATTATAAAAAAATTGATGCAATTAATAAAAGAGGCCCCTTTTATCTTACAATTCATCAAGATGAAGAAATTAACCCATCCAACCAAAAAGGAACACTTTTTGATTGGATGGGAATGAATGAAGAAGTACTAAGTTGTCCTATATCAAACCTGGAGCCTTGGTTCTTTCCAGAATTTGTGCTACTTTTTAATGCATATAGAAGGAAACCATGGATCATACCAATCAAATTACTTCTTTTCAATTTTCATGGAAATGGTAAGAAAATTCTAACCGGAAAGAACGAAGCGGATCTTTTTATATCATCCACTCAAAAAGAAGATCTTGAATTATCGAATCAAAGTAAAGAAGAAAAAGAACTCGCAGACCAAGGAAATCCGGGATCGGATGCCCAAAAGCAAGTAAGTCTTGGATCAGTTCTCTCAAACCAAGAAAAAGATGTTGAAGAAAATTATACGAGATCGGACATGAAAAAACGTATAAAGAAAAAGCAATACAAGAGAGAAACAGAAGCACAGCTTGATTTCTTCCTAAAAAAATATTTGTGTTTGCAGTTGAGATGGAGAGGTACTCTTTCTTTCAGGGAAAAAATACTCAATGATATGAAAGTCTATTGTCACCTGGTTCGCCTGATAAATCCTAGCGACGTTACTATAGCCTCTATTCAAGGAGGAGAAATTAGTTTGGCTATTTTGATCACTAAGAAGGATTTCGCTCTTAGAGAATTGACGAAAGGGGAAATGCTTATTATTGAACCCCGTCGTTTGTCTGTAAAAAATGATGGCCAATTTTTTATATATCAAATCGTAGGTATTTCATTGGTTCATAAGAATAAGCGCAAAATTACTAAAAGATACCGCGAAAAAGGCTATGTTGATAAAAAAATTTTTGATGAATTCATTGCAAAACAGCAAAAAATGACTGGAAATAGAAACGAAAATCATTATGATTTGCTTGTTCCTGAAAATATTTTATTCCCTAAACGTCGTAGAGAATTAAGAACTCTAATTTGTTTCAATTCGAAGAATCAAAACGGTATGCAGAGAAATCCAGTATTTTGTACTAACGGAAAAATCGGGGGTCACTTTTTGGATAAAAACAAAGATCTTTCTAGAGAGAAAAATCAACTAATTAAATTAAAGTTCTTTATTTGGCCCAATTCTCGATTAGAAGATTTAATTTGTATGAATCGCTATTGGTTTAGTACCAATAATGGGAGTCGTTTCAGTATGGTAAGGATACATATGTATCCACGATTGAAAATTCATTAATAGTGTACTTTTCCTATCTATCATGTCCCATGTTTAGGATATGAAAACAAAGAAATGTATACATGCCTTATCGTCCATTCCAGTCTGATACAAGATACCAATTAAATGGCGTACATATTAATTGGATCCATAAATGAATCAAAAAGCTATTTTTTTTTTTAGGTCCAATTTTTCTCTTTTGCAGAAATCCACCATCCTTTTGGATCCCTAATCAAATTGAAAATTGGATTGATTATTGATATTGATTTTCTAGCAAGTTCATAACGAACTTAAGATGATTGTGTATATCAAATTCAAGTAACTAGTATTATTATTACTGATCAGTAAAATTCATCTTAAAAAAAGGAGGGTGAGGGGTTTCGTTTTATGGTAAAAAATTCATTCGTCTCAGTTATGGTTCAAGAAAAAAAAGAAGAAAACTGTGGATCGGTTGAATTTCAAGTATTCCGTTTCACTAATAAGATACGGAGACTTACTTCACATTTAGAATTGCACAGAAAAGACTATTTATCTCAAAGGGGGTTACGGAAAATTTTGGAAAAACGCCAACGTCTGCTAGCTTATTTGTCAAAGAAAAATAGAGTACGTTATAAAGAATTAATTAGTAAGTTGAATATTCGGGAGTCAAAAAATCGTTAATTAAAAAAAATTTTCGAATTATTTGATTTTGAATCTTGATGAACTTCTTGTTGTTTTCAACAATTCATGTAAGAATGAATCGAGGAAAAACCTATGAGTATACTAGCTACAGAAAAAGAATTTATGATAGTCAATATGGGACCTCACCACCCATCAATGCATGGTGTTCTTCGTCTCATTGTTACTCTAGATGGTGAAGATGTTATTGACTGTGAACCAATATTGGGTTATTTACACCGAGGTATGGAAAAAATTGCGGAAAACCGAACAATTATACAATATCTGCCTTATGTAACCCGTTGGGATTATTTAGCTACTATGTTCACCGAAGCAATAACTGTAAATGGACCCGAACTGTTGGGAAATATTCAAGTACCCAAAAGGGCCAGCTATATCAGAGTCATTATGTTGGAGTTAAGTCGTATAGCTTCCCATCTGTTATGGCTTGGCCCTTTTATGGCAGATATTGGCGCACAGACTCCTTTCTTCTATATTTTCAGAGAAAGAGAATTAGTATATGATCTGTTCGAAGCTGCCACCGGTATGAGGATGATGCATAATTATTTTCGTATCGGAGGAATAGCAGCTGATTTACCTCATGGTTGGATAGATAAATGTTTGGATTTCTGCGATTATTTTTTAACGGGGGTTGGTGAATATCAAAAACTTATTACGCGAAACCCTATTTTTTTAGAACGAGTTGAAGGAGTAGGCATTCTTGGTGGAGAAGAAGCAATAAATTGGGGTTTATCCGGACCAATGCTACGAGCGTCTGGAATAGAATGGGATCTTCGTAAAGTTGATCATTATGAGTGTTATGACGAATTTGATTGGGAAGTCCAGTGGCAAAAAGAAGGAGATTCATTAGCTCGTTATTTAGTCCGAATCGGTGAAATGACGGAATCTGTAAAGATTCTTCAACAGGCTTTAGAAGGAATTCCGGGAGGACCCTATGAAAATTTAGAAATCCGATGTTTTGATAGAGAAAACGATCCAGAAGGGAATGATTTTGAAGATCGATTCATTAGTAAAAAGCCTTCTCCCACCTTTGAATTGACGAAACAAGAACTTTATGTGAGAGTAGAAGCCCCAAAAGGAGAATTGGGAATTTTTCTGATAGGAGATCAAAGTGGTTTTCCTTGGAGATGGAAAATTCGCCCACCGGGTTTTATCAATTTGCAAATTCTTCCTCAGTTAGTTAAAAGAATGAAATTGGCTGATATTATGACAATATTAGGTAGTATAGATATCATTATGGGGGAAGTTGATCGTTGAAATGATAATTGATACAACAGAAGTACAAGATATCAATTCTTTTTCCAGAGTGGAATCCCCTCAAGAGGTCTATGGGATCGTGTGGGTGCTTGCCCCTATTTCGACTCCTGTAGTAGCAATCACAATAGGTGTCCTAGTAATTGTGTGGTTAGAAAGAGAAATATCTGCAGGAATACAACAACGTATTGGGCCTGAATACGCCAGTCCCTTGGGAATTCTTCAAGCTTTAGCAGATGGAACAAAACTACTTTTCAAAGAAAACCTTCTTCCATCTAGAGGAAATAGTAGTTTATTCAGTATTGGACCATCTATAGCAGTCATAGCAATTCTACTAAGTTATTCAGTAATTCCTTTTAGTTATAACTTTGTTTTAACTGACCTCAATATCGGTATTTTTTTATGGATTGCCATTTCAAGTATTGCCCCCATTGGACTTCTTATGTCAGGATATGGATCAAATAATAAATATTCCTTTTTAGGTGGTCTGCGAGCTGCTGCTCAATCGATTAGTTATGAAATACCATTAACTTTATGTGTTTTATCAATATCTCTACGTGCGATTCGCTAAAACCTAAGCTTTTCGTTTTCCTATTGTTTTGCTTTTCGTTCGAGAAAAAAAAAAAGAACTTGAATAGAAATCTTCCGTTTTTTATTCATTTATTTATTCTTTAGATTAATAAATTAGGTTAATAAACGAAATTTGATAGTTATATATGAGTGAAAGAAAACAACTTTCAAATTCGTAGTACAAGTGGCTTAAGTCTCATTTCCTATGTACAAGCGTTAAGGTTAAGGGGAAGTAAACAAAAGTCAAAGTGGAGGAAGCCCCTTACCCCAAGATTGGTTGATTGGTCATCCTAGCTTGAAGCGGGCTCAAAAGACCAACCCTATGGAATTTTCATTAGCGTTTGTATGTATTACAATAGATATATATTACGGGGGTTGAAAACAAAAAATGGGTGGATAGGAAGGAACACCAAAATACGCACAACGGATTAGTAATGTAGATTATGTCAATTATGTAAAAGGATACTTCTGCATAACATAAAAAGAATCGTAAATGGGGCTTTAAGTTGGTAGAAATGATCAGGCAGTACTCCCCACACCACAATTCCGATCCAGAGTATGCTCCTATCCGCCAGTTAAAGAAATAACTATCAGGAACGAAATAATCCTTTACCCCTTTTTTAAGCACCCTTTTCTCTCAGAAAGAAGAAGAGGAACAAAAAAAAATAGAAAAAATACAATTACAATAGAAAACGATCCTTTTAATCCTTTTATTCTTTCTTTCATATATTGATAGAAATCAAATTCGTGTCATGATTCATGAACTAGTGTAATGTCTAATTCTTTTTCGTAATCGAAACTAAAAGGATGGGTTGAAATATCTATTGATATTTCTACAAGGAGTATTTTATTGAGGGGTTGATTAAGTTATTACTCAACATAGCAAAATTGAAATTCTTAAAGGATGAGATTAATTCCGAAATACTGTTTTTTTTATCCTTAGAGCAGACAGAATTCCTGTGGTATAATTGGGGATCCTCCGCTAGATTTTGATTTTGACTTTCTCTATCCTATAACCATATCAAGATAACTAATACTGGTCCGGTCCTTACATTTATTTGTGGCCCTGAGGAGCCGTATGAGGTGAAAATCTCATGTACGGTTTTGTAATAGCGATGGGAACCGTAATGTTACCACCGACTATGATTATCTAACAGTTCAAGTACAGTTGATATAGTTGGGGCACAATCAAAATATGGTTTTTGGGGGTGGAATTTGTGGCGTCAACCTATAGGGTTTATCGTTTTTCTAATTTCTTCCCTAGCGGAATGCGAGAGATTACCTTTTGATTTACCAGAAGCAGAAGAAGAACTAGTAGCAGGTTATCAAACCGAATATTCAGGAATAAAATTTGGTTTATTTTACGTTGCTTCCTATCTAAATCTATTAGTTTCCTCATTATTTCTAACAGTTCTTTACTTGGGGGGTTGGAATCTTTCCATTCCATACATATTTGTTCCTGAGCTATTTGAAATAAATAAAGCGGATGGAATCTTTGGAACGACAATTGGTATCTTTATTACATTAGCTAAAACTTATCTGTTCTTGTTCGTTCCGATTACAACAAGGTGGACTTTACCGAGACTAAGAATGGACCAACTATTAAATCTTGGCTGGAAATTTCTTTTACCTATTTCTCTCGGTAATCTATTATTAACAACTTCTTCCCAACTCCTTTCGCTATAAAGAAAAAAGGAATAGAATATTCACTACTTGTCTCAAACAAGAGAAAGAAACTCAAATTATTCATAGATATTCACGATATGTTCCCTATGGTAACTGGTTTCATGAATTATGGTCAACAAACAATACGAGCTGCAAGGTACATTGGTCAAAGTTTCATGATTACTTTATCCCAAGCAAATCGTTTACCTGTAACTATTCAATATCCTTATGAAAAATTAATCACATCGGAGCGTTTTCGCGGTCGAATCCATTTTGAATTTGATAAATGTATTGCTTGTGAAGTATGCGTTCGCGTATGTCCTATAGATCTGCCTGTTGTTGATTGGAAATTTGAAACAGATATTCGAAAGAAACGATTGCTTAATTACAGTATTGATTTTGGAATTTGTATTTTTTGTGGTAACTGCGTTGAGTATTGTCCAACAAATTGTTTATCAATGACTGAAGAATATGAACTTGCTACTTACGACCGTCACGAATTGAATTATAATCAAATTGCTTTAGGTCGTTTACCAATGTCAGTCATTGACGATTTTACAATTCGAACAGTGTTGAATTCGCCTCAAAGAAAAAATGGAAAAAATGACTAAACCTTTTAATTTCGAATTACTAAGGTTCCATTTTGGTATATTTGGTATAAAGGAATAAGGTTTTTTTCTTTGCTTGGTCACTAACTCCAAATCCCAACTATTGATTGGTTGATGAGAAGGACAACTTAATTTGTATTGAAATAATATATAGACCGAAGCTTTTTCGAACTATATATAGCTTCAATTATATATAGCTTCAATTTCAAATTGCCATTTCGAATAAAGAAAAGAAGGAAATTTATCCAATAACTGTATACGTATCCGTACCAATTCCCACTTAATAGATTCGAATTTAATTCAATTGGAATTGGGAATGTCTCATAAAAAAAAAAATTCCTGGTCGGTTCAATAAGTTCATGAAAAAGATTTCGATTTATTTATCTCTTATTTTAACATAATGGATTTGCCTGGACCAATACATGATTTTCTTTTAGTTTTTCTGGGATCAGGTCTTATATTAGGAGGTCTGGGAGTGGTATTATTTACCAACCCGATTTATTCTGCCTTTTCCTTGGGATTGGTTCTTGTTTGTATATCCTTATTCTATATTCTAGCAAATTCCCATTTTGTAGCTGCCGCGCAGCTCCTTATTTACGTGGGAGCTGTAAATGTTTTAATCATATTTGCTGTAATGTTCATGAATGGTTCAGACTATTCCAAAGATTTTCATTTGAATCTTTGGACTGTTGGTGATGGGCTTACTTCCCTGGTTTGTACAAGTATTTTTTTTTCGCTAATCGCTACTATTCTAGATACGTCGTGGTACAGGATTATTTGGACTACACGACCCAACCAGATTATCGAACAAGATTTGATAAGTAATAGTCAACAAATTGGAATTCATTTATCAACAGACTTTTTTCTTCCATTTGAACTCGTTTCAATAATTCTTTTAGTTGCTTTGATAGGTGCAATTGCCGTGGCTCGTCAGTAACAAATCTTTAGAACTAGAAACAGCAATCCCAATTCTATTATGTGTTATCACATCCATTTTCCTTCAATTCTTTAAAGTCTAGTTGAATACTATTCATGGATCAATAGAAAATAAAAATCGAAATTTTTGTATTCGATCTATTATCAAATAGATTCTTTTGCTCCGTACTTGGTATATTCTAAGCAATCAAATCACTTGCATTATTGTTCATATTGAAATGAATCGAAATTGGTACGGAGTTGGTCAATGATGCTCGAGCATGTACTTGTTTTGAGTGCCTATTTATTTTCTATTGGTATCTATGGATTGATTACGAGCCGAAATATGGTTCGGGCCCTGATGTGTCTTGAACTTATACTAAATGCAGTTAATATCAATTTCGTAACATTCTCTGATTTTTTTGATAGTCGACAATTAAAAGGAAATATTTTCTCAATTTTTGTTATAGCTATTGCAGCCGCCGAAGCAGCTATCGGATCAGCTATTGTTTCGTCAATTTATCGTAACAGAAAATCGACTCGTATCAATCAATCGACTTTATTGAATAAATAGCATTTAGAAATCATAATATTCATCAATTCGGCTTAGGATATATAATATGCCCGAACCTTGATCATGGTTGTCAAACCGAAAGAAATCAAAGTATCTTTGTTCCCTCTTAGGAGTTGATCCAAAAGTGGGTTAATTAGAAAAATTCTGGTAAATCATTGATTCATCTGGTGTTTAAATATACGATATTTCCAAATTGACTAGATCGAAAATTAAAAAGTTCAAAACAAAAATTGATAGATCCAATGTCACATTCAGTAAAGATTTATGATACATGTATAGGGTGTACTCAATGTGTCCGAGCTTGCCCCACAGATGTATTAGAAATGATACCTTGGGACGGATGTAAAGCAAAGCAAATTGCTTCTGCTCCAAGAACAGAGGACTGTGTTGGTTGTAAGCGATGCGAATCCGCCTGCCCAACGGATTTCTTGAGTGTTCGGGTTTATTTATGGCATGAAACAACTCGAAGCATGGGTCTAGCTTATTGATATTGATACGTTACCAAAAACCCATCTGAATCCCTTCTAAATACAGTTTCTTTTTTTTTACCGATTACCGACAAAAACCCGTACTCGAAAAAGAAAAAAAAATAAGAATATATTCTATTTTCGAGTTTCGAGCACGGGTTTTTCTGGGCCGAGTGTATCTTGTCTTTACCACGAATTATTTTCCTTGGTTAACACTAATTGTAGTTTTTCCGATAGCCGCGGGTTCTTTAATTTTCTTTCTCCCTCATAGAGGAAATAAGGTGACTAGAGGATATACAATATATATATGTGTCTTAGAACTCCTTCTAACGACCTATGCATTCTGTTATAATTTCCAATTGGACGATCCATTAATACAGCTGGCAGAGGATTATAAATGGATCACCTTTTTTGATTTTGACTGGCGGTTGGGAATAGATGGACTTTCCATAGGACCCCTTTTACTGACGGGATTTATCACTACTTTAGCTACTTTAGCGGCTCGGCCAGTTACTCGAAATTCCCGACTATTCCATTTCCTGATGTTAGCGATGTACAGCGGTCAAATAGGACCATTTTCTTCTCGAGACCTTTTACTTTTTTTCATCATGTGGGAATTAGAATTAATTCCCGTTTATCTACTTCTGGCCGTGTGGGGTGGAAAGAAACGCCTTTATTCAGCCACAAAATTTATTTTGTACACTGCAGGAGGTTCCGTTTTTCTTTTAATAGGAGTTTTGGGTATCGGTTTATATGGTTCCAATGAACCAACATTAAATTTGGAAACATTAGTTAATCAATCGTATCCTGCGGCACTGGAAATAATATTCTATATTGGATTTTTGATTGCTTTTGCTGTCAAATTACCGATTATACCCTTCCATACGTGGTTACCAGACACCCACGGAGAGGCACATTACAGTACTTGTATGCTTCTAGCCGGGATCTTATTAAAAATGGGAGCGTATGGGTTGATTCGGATCAATATGGAACTATTACCGCACGCCCATTCTCTATTTTCCCCCTGGTTCATGATAGTAGGTACCATGCAAATAATTTATGCAGCTTCAACATCTCCTGGCCAACGGAATTTAAAAAAAAGAATAGCCTATTCCTCGGTATCTCATATGGGTTTCATAATTCTAGGAATTGGCTCGATAACCGATACAGGCCTCAATGGAGCCATTTTACAAATAATTTCTCATGGGTTTATTAGTGCTGCACTTTTTTTCTTGGCAGGAACGAGTTATGATAGAATGCGTCTTGCTTATCTCGACGAAATGGGCGGACTGGCTATCCCAATTCCAAAGATATTCACACTATTCAGTATCTTATCGATGGCTTCGCTTGCACTACCCGGCATGAGTGGTTTTGTTGCGGAATTGATAGTATTTTTGGGAATAATTACCAGCCAAAAAATTTTTTTAATGCCAAAAATACTAATCACTTTTGGAATGGCAATTGGAATGATATTAACTCCTATTTATTCATTATCTATGTTACGGCAAATGTTCTATGGGTACAAGCTATTTAATGCCCCACCAAACTCTTCTTTTTTTGATTCTGGACCACGGGAGTTATTTGTTTTGATCTCTATTCTTCTACCCGTAATAGGTATTGGTATTTATCCGGATTTCGTTCTCTCACTATCAGTGGACAAGGCCGAAGCTATTATATCTAATTTTTTTATCGATAGTTTTCATGACTAAAAAAAATCAAAACGAAATCCCATTATTTTGAAAAAAAAAAAGTTCGTTAGCCAATGAACAAGGAAGTCTTTTTTCTTCTCTTCAGTTTCAGTTAAATAAAAAAAAAGAAATAAAATAATCGAATTTTACTTGTGACCAAACGCCTTTGGCGCTTGTAAGAACCTTTTGAATCGCCGCACTGCTTGATTCAAAAGGTTCTCGGCGTCTTACACTAACACTAAGTTTCGTTTCGATCTATGCGCTGTCCTATGTTTGTCTTCATCAAGCCCTTTCCTCAATTCAAGTAGATGTTAATTAAATGAACCATAACTATGTAACCCTATTCCTAATAGATTGACTCCGAAATAGCATACCCAAATTATAAGAAAGCCCGTAGAAGCGACAATTGCGGAATTTACACCTTCCAAATTTGTATTTGTTCGAGTATGTAAATAAATCCCGAATATAGTCCAAGTAATAAATGCCCAAGTTTCTTTTGGATCCCAATTCCAATAAGACCCCCACGCCTCATTAGCCCATACTGCTCCCGAAAGAATCCCTATGGTTAAAAAGATAAATCCTAAACTAATAATACGATAACTCCAGCGATCCAATTGTTGAATCACTTGATACCTGTAATAATTTCTAGCGGAAAAAGGATTTAGTAAAACATTCCTTTTTTCGTTCATGTATTGGATTTCACCGAAGCAAAACGACTCATTTCCATTTACAAAATTTTTTCTTTTCAAAAAAACCCTTATCACTTTTCGAAATGTAATGACTAGAAGAGCCGTGGATAATAAGGATCCACATACAAGAGCTGCATAGCCCAATACCATCATACTTACGTGCATCATTAACCACTGGACTTGGAGAGCGGGTACTAATATTCCGGATTGATGGGTTTTGGTTAAAAAACCCGAAGTAGCAAAACCTTGGGTAAAAATAGCACTTGGTGCCGTTATAGCACTTAAATGATTTTGATTTTTTTTGAAATCGAAAATCCTATGAATAATGGAGAAACTCCATGAAAGAAAGATTAAGGATTCATATAAATCACTTAATGGGAAATGTCTCGAGTAAATCCAACGGGTGATTAATAATCCTGTTAGACAGAAAGCGGTAGCTATCATACCCTTTTCTGATGAATCATATAGTCCTCTGATTTCATCGACTAATAAGGTTAGTAAATAAATTGTAATTCCAATTGAAACGACCGAAAAGGATATATGCGTTAATATATGCTCTAAAGTTGAAAAGATCATAAAAAAAAAAAATGAAAAACGAGAATACCTCAAATATACAGAATGGAAATCATAAATTAAATTCCTTAGAGCACTTTTTGTATATCTTTTTGAAGATGCTATGCCGCCACTCGGACTCGAACCGAGATGCTCTAGCACTGCTTCCTAAGAGCAGCGTGTCTACCGATTTCACCATAGCGGCTTGCTCGAAATCATAATAACCTATTATTAGTCAATCGTCGAGATTAAAATGGAGATTTAAAGATTCCACCCTTTGTCGTCTTATTTAATTATTTAAGGTTTCGGTTTTATTTAACTTAACTTTCATAGTTTCTGGTTTGATAAACTAGAACTGTTGTAACGGCTGTAACTAACTAGTTCTAACTTCAATTCAGGGAACAACTCAAAAAAGGGTTCTTTTTCTTTTTTTCATTTTTTAGAACTTTGTGTTGTTGTAATTGTTAGGTTTTTTTCAGTATTAATTTGTGCTAAGATTGATCAAATCAATTAGGTATTGGGCTGGACGTATTAGAGACAATAGAAAAATTCTTCTTGTTTAGGGTGTATGGTGGGGTGATGGGGAAAATAAGAATCCCCATCCTGGGAATAAAAAAAATATTCAAATAAAAAGAAAGGTGAAACTTTCTAGTTTGTCTTGATTCCATTTTCAAATAAAAAAAGTACGTTTTTTTTTTTTATTTTTTTTTTCGAATTCAGTAGGCAAATCAATTGGTTCAAAACATTACGAAAGGGGAATGGTTACTTACTTTTTTCGGCTTTTCTATACTATAGAGTATAAATTCGAAACACAATTAACTCTTTTTTGAGTCAGGCGGATTCAGATTATTTCAATGTTTTCTTATTTATTTCTTGTACAAAAAAACTTTTTGAATTCCCAGTAGAAAGGGATTTCGCTAACGAAAAAGCCTTCAACGCTGCCCAATACCCCCCTTTTTTCCAAATATTCTTACGAATACGTTTTTTTAATATAGAAGTACGTTTTTTTGGAACTGCCATTCAAAAAAAGAAAAGGTTATTCATTGCTCAAATTGGATGTGAAAGACATCTATTGTTAAAACGAGTCATTTTTTAGTTTGCCTATTCATTTCTCATTATCTGTGTATTTTTTCTAAAGGTAGTTAGTTTAGAGAAAAAAGAAATAAATAGAAATATGCAAAAATGGCATAAAATCTTACTAGAACAAAAAAGAAAAACAACTGAATAAGGGATTTTTTCAATTTTGATTCCATAAATATCGGGGAAAAAGGAATTTGTATTTCGGAGTTATTGGCGGTACCCTTATATACCTATTCAAACCGATATCTATAGGGTGGATTGTGCTCTATAATAGAAATAGAATTGGTTGAAGTTGATAAAAAAAAGAAAAGGACCTTCCGCGTTTATCTTTGGCTATTTTCGGCATGCTACATTTATCCATGAAAAATACATCGAATAGGTTTTATCGACCTAATTTTTTCTAGTAATTGGTTATTAAATGCTTTTTATTGTAATGGAAGACAATCAATACGTTCCGAGATGAACTAGTTAATGATTGTGAATAAACAAAAAATAAACAAACTAAAAAACCTAGTTCGTATTTTATTGGGGAACGCTCTGGGCCAGCCTACGATTTCTATCAAACTTAATTTGGTGTAATTCTTTAGTCTTGATCTATGTACATAAATTCGTGTAATTAGGGAATAATAATTGAAATTTGAATTTGCTCTATCTCCATTTTGAATTTGCTCTATCTTCATAAAAATCTTACTTAGTATAAAGTATAAAATAATTATTTATTTTTGACTAGTAGCTTAGTTAAAACATTTGATTGCTTTGGACTTTTCATTTTTTTTAAGTTGTTGGGAAAGATTCAAAATAACTATGAATAGAAAAAGAAAATTTTTTTTTATTAATCCCTTTTAAAAGAGATAAGAACCGGTGAATCAGAAACAATGAATTAAGAATAAAAACAATTAGTATTATTTTATTGATTTTATGGAACATACATATCAATATTCCTGGATCATACCTTTAGTTCCACTTCCAGTCCCTATGTTAATAGGGGTGGGACTTCTACTTTTTCCGACCGCAACAAAACATCTTCGTCGTATGTGGGCTTTTCTTAGTATTTTATTGTTAAGTATAGTTATGATTTTTTCGATCGATCTATCTATTGAGCAAATAGATCGAACTTGTATCTATCAATCCCTAAGGTCTTGGACCATCAATAATGATTTTTCTTTCGAGTTCGGATACTTTATTGATCCACTTACTTCTATTATGTCAATATTAATCACTACAGTTGGAATTCAGGTTCTTGTTTATAGTGACAATTATATGTCTCATGATCAAGGATATTTGAGATTTTTTGCTTACATGAGTTTTTTCAATGCTTCCATGTTAGGATTAGTTACAAGTTCGAATTTGATACAAATTTATATTTTTTGGGAATTGGTTGGAATGTGCTCTTATCTATTAATAGGATTTTGGTTCACACGACCTATTGCGGCAGGCGCTTGTCAAAAAGCCTTTGTAACTA